ATTGTTTTTAGGGACAAGGCACTAGTAATCGTTTAATTTTATATATATTTTATATATATAAATAAATAAATGAAATATGCCGTTGTTATAGTGGGATAAAGGTGAACTAACAAACGTTTGATTGTTAGTTTAAGGGTTTATTTATTCGTTATTCTAGATGAATAAAGGTGAACTAACAAACGTTTGATTGTTAGTTTAAGGGTTTATTTATTCGTTATTCTAGATGAATAAAGGTGAACTAACAAACGTTTGTTCGTTTGTTTGTTTGTTCGTTTATTCGTTATTCTAGATGAATAAAGGTGAACTAACAAACGTTTGTTCGTTTGTTTGTTTGTTCGTTTATTCGTTATTCTAGATGAATAAAGGTGAATTAACAAACGTTTGTTCGTTTGTTTGATTTGGTTTTTTTAAGTTTTATTTGTTCGTTTTGTTCGTTGTTCTTGTTGAATATCGGACAAATGCAAAGTTTGTTGACTTTTAAAAAAGTTGGTTGTTCTAGGGGGTTTTAGGTTAATGACAAACGTTTGTTCGTTTGTTTGTTTGTTCGTTTGTTCGTTGTTCTTGTTGAATATCGGACAAATGCAAAGTTTGTTGACTTTTAAAAAAGTTGGTTGTTCTAGGGGGTTTTAGGTTAATGACAAACGTTTGTTCGTTTGTTTGTTTGTTCGTTTATTCGTTGTTCTTGTTGAATATCGGACAAATTTGGCAATTTTTTGTCGTTTTTATGTCTAACAAGCATGCATGAATAGCCCCAAAATAGCCGCAGGGAAAAATCAAGAGACCGAAGAACGCTGGCTCGTACCCACCTTCAAAGGATTGGCAGGTATCACTTAGGATGCGGAGGAAATAGCCCCAAAAAAAAAAGAGGGAAGCGGGGTGGCCAAGGAATGTGCCAGCATGGTACGTAGGTAGCAAGGATAAGCTGCAACTACAGGCCTTGGAAAGGAGGACGTGGGACTGATTAAGGGTTAGAAGTGCCTGACTAAACGCCCGTAGGTCTCGGAAAGAGCAAGTTGTGTTGCAACCTCGAGTTATGACCCACGAGACTAGTGAGGAATAGCACGCAAGCAAGGATTGGTCGGTTCTCGTGAGTTGTACAATCAATAAATGGCCGGTTGGAAAAACAAGATCGACTGTACAGAGTCAGAGTGATGGTATTAAGAGGGTATTCATGGAGTAAATAAATACTATGACTGTATATGTACTAATGTACTATATATATATATATGTATTAATGTACTAGATATATATTGGTATATTACATGAATATTCATGCGGTAAATAATTTTATGTAATATATACATAGAAACAAAACAGACATAAGTGTCTGTTTTGTTGGGTTTATGATGTGTCAAAAGAAGGTTCTTAGAACCTGTTGCTGGAATCCAAAGCCAGTGTTTTGTTTAAACTATCTTTTGATCTTGGGGAGAACTCCGTCTTTAGTTTACAAGTCTAATGCTTTGTGTTAAGCTACCAAGATTGTTAAAAGTGGAGTTTGTTTTCTAGTATTGAGATTGCTGGTATTACTAGGATAATGATGATGAAATAGAGTAGGGAGGTGATTTCGCCAATGGTTGTTAGTGGGTAGCCGCTTGGTTGTCCACCTAACCATGTTAAGATAATAATTGTAGAGATTAGGGCTCAGATTACTATTTGAGACAGCGGTCGGAAGGTTGTTGATCGTAGTTTTGATGTATGAAGAGTTGGCAAAGCTGCTAGAATAAGAATAGAGGAGGCTAGGGCTAGGACTCCGCCGAATTTGCTGGGGACAGCGCGAAGAATTGCGTAGGCGAAAAGGAAGTATCATTCGGGTTTAATGTGTTTGGGGGTTTCTAGTGGGTTAGCGGTAAGGTAGTTTTCTGGTTCTGAAAACAGGTCCGGAAACATAAGGATAGCTGTGGCCAGGGCGATGGCGAATCATAGGACGCCTAGCAGGTCTTTGTAGGTGAAGTATGGATGAAATGAGATTTTATCTGAGTTTGAGTTAAGTCCTGTAGGATTGTTGGAGCCTGTTTCGTGTAGTAGAATCATGTGAATTATCGTTGTTACTAGGATCAGGAAGGGTATTGTAAAATGCAGGGTGAATAGGCGTGTGAGGGTTGGGCTATCTACCGAGTAGCCCCCTCAGATTCATTCGACCAGGGTGGCTCCAATATACGGGATCGTTGAAATTATGTTTGTGATGACTGTTGCAGCTCAGAAGGATATTTGCCCTCAGGGTAGGACGTAGCCCATGAATGCTGTTGTTATTGTTATCAGTAGAAGAACAATGCCAACGAATCAAGTTTTTTTATAGAGGTAAGAGCCGTAAAATAGGCCACGAGCAATATGTAAATAGATGAGGATGAAGAATGCGGAGGCCCCGTTTGCATGAATATTTTGTAATAGTCACCCGAAATTTACGTCTCGAGTGATGTGAATAATTGAGTTGAAGGCGGATAAGGTTCCTGTTGTATAGTGTATTGTTAGAAGAAGTCCTGTAATAATCTGTATTCCTAGTGTTAGTCCTAGCAGGGAGCCAAAGTTTCATATAAATGAGATGTTTGATGGAGCTGGTAGATTAACTGTTTGATGGAATGTGTGATTAATTTTTTGGTTAAAGGTGTACATATTTTTATAGTTGAATAACAACGCTGGTTTTTCAAGTCAGAGGTCTAATAAATTTAGTAAAAATTATGCTTCTCGTTTTTCTATTAAACGCTGGGTTTGTTTGTGGTATTATTGGTGTTGTGTTTAACCCATCTGCCTGTTTTGCGGCTGGGGCTTTGATGTTGGCGGCTGGTGTTGGTTGTGGTATTCTTGCTGAGGTCGGAAGCTTTTTTTTAGCTCTGGTGTTATATCTCGTGTATTTAGGTGGAATGCTTGTAGTTTTTGCTTATTCTGTGGCGATGTCTTCCGATTTGTATCCGGAGGCTTGAACGGGTTTTATTGTGAATGGGGCTATAGTGGTTTATTATTTTGTTGTTGGGACGAGCATGTTATGATGTTCGGTGTATGGGGGAGGCAGTACTTATTTTGGTGTGGGTGTTGCTGACTTTGAGTCTGGTTTTGGAGGGATCAGCTTATTATATGGACAAGGAGGTTGAATACTGGCTCTTGTTGGGCTCGGCTTGCTCTTAACATTACTTGTTGTTTTGGAGTTAGTTCGTGGGGTATCTTTTGGTGTTTTTAGTAACAGTATAAAATAGCTGCTATAATTGCGACTGTTGTCAGGATGGATATAAGGTAGTTTTTTAATAAACCTTTTTGTAATGAGGCAGTTTTTGATTGAAGAGTGTTTGTTGTGCTAATTGTGTGTGGCCCAGATTTTTCTAGTCATAGTAAGTCTGTTAGTTGGTGCGATAGAAGGGAGCCGGATTTTAGTGAGATGTTTGGAAGGTTTCGGTGAAGTGTTTTAAAGAATGCCAGGTTGTTTAGGAGTTTTGTGATGGTGTTGGGTTTGTTAATAGTTGTGTCGGAGTAAATAAACTCTAAGGTTATGTACGACCCTAATATGAGAGCAAAAGTTGGGGTGAGTTTTTCTAGTGTCGTCAGGGTTATTGGTTGTGCTGTGTTTAGTATCGTTGTGAGTAGTGTCGGCCCGACGGTAATGGTTGCAAGCGTGAGGCGGATAAGGGGGTGGGTCTGGGGGTTTTCTGATTCTGAAAACATTATTATCGGCTTGTTGTTCGGTGTTTTAGTCAGAGACAGGATAATTATTCGTAAGGTGTAGGAGGCAGTTATTGTTGTTGAGACTAGGGTAGCTAGAAGGGCTCAAGCGTTGAGATGGGAGGAAAATATGGTCTCTAAAATTGGGTCCTTTGAGAAAAAGCCCGATAAAAACGGCAGGCCTGATAGGGCTAAGCCGTTTGTTGTAAGTGTTGAGGATGTAATTGGAAGTGTGATTTTTGTGGCCCCCATTTTTCGAATGTCTTGTTCGTTTTGTAGATTATGGATGGCTGATCCTGCCGCTAAAAATAGAGTTGCTTTGAATGTTGCATGTGAGATTATGTGTAGTATGGCTAGATTTGGGCAGTTAATTCCGATTGATGTTATTATTAGTCCGAGTTGGCTTGAAGTTGAGAAAGCAATAATTTTTTTGATGTCGTTTTGTGTGGTTGCTGATGAGGCGGCATAGATTGAGGTTGTTGTGCCTAGGCATAAGCATGCTGTTGAGATTAGTGTTGAGTTTAATATTGGGTGATATTGTGCTAGCAGGTATACACCTGCTACTACTATGGTGCTTGAGTGAAGTAGGGCGGATACTGGTGTTGGGCCTTCCATGGCTGCGGGGAGTCATAAGTGTATTAAAAATTGGGCTGATTTTCCTGATGCTGCTATGATTAGTCCAATGGAGAGAAGGATGTTTTTTGTGTTAACAAGCATAATGTGGTCATTGTCCCAGGAGGATAAGTCCATGATTAGTGTTACTATAGCCAAGATTAGGCCAATGTCTCCAATGCGGTTATAAATGATAGCTTGTAGTGAGGATGAGTTGGCGTTTGACCGTGAAAATCATCAGTTGATCAGGAGAAAAGATATAATTCCGACTCCTTCTCACCCGATTAGAAGTTGCAGAAGAGTTCCTGCTGTGGCGAGGATAAGCATTGAGATTAGGAAAATTATGAGGAATTTTGTAAAGTTTGTTGTAAGTTTTGTTGTTTTAACATATCAAGGTGAAAATTCTATGATGGACCATGTAACAAGAAGGGCTGTTGGTATGAATATGGTCGAGTATCGGCCTATTGTTACGGTAAGGGTAACATCTGTTGAGTGAATGTGTACTAAATTGGCGGTTATGGAGATTGAAGTAACTAGGTGCTTTATGGTAAGGATGAATGGCACTATAGATGCTAGAAGTGCTATTTTAACTGCTTTGGTGTGGTTTATGGTTTTATAGATTTTGTTTGAGGCGAGTGGAAGAGCCAGGATAAAAAATGGAAGTGCTGATAGGGTGGTCACACATGTGTGAACCATTACTTTCACTTGGAGTTGCACCAAGAGCGTCGCCTCCTAAGGGCGATGGATTTCTGTATATCCTTTAAAAGGGAATGTGCCTGGTAATAATATTACTAGCATTTAAACTTAGCAGGTTTAAACTAACACATTGGTTTAGGAAGAGGTGTTGGGTCTCTGTCTTTAGGGCCACAGCCTAATGTTTGGTTAACTATCCTAACATGAAATTTGATGTCTTGTTATTAAATGTGGGTTGATTGAGAGGAGAAGGATGGGGATAATGTGCATGAATAAAATAAGGTACTCTCGGGTGTGGGGGGGGTAAAGTAGTATGTCTTTTGGTGAGCCCCCTTGTTGTGTAATTAAGAATATGTAAAGTGAATAGATTGCTGTGATTGTAGCGCCAGAAGCTGTTGCAATGATTGTTGGCTGTGCTCAGTTATATGTTGCTGATAAGATTATAATTTCTCCAATAAGGTTGATTGTTGGTGGAAGTGCCAGGTTGGTTAGGCCTGCAATTAGTCATATAGAGGCTATTAGTGGCATTGATTTTTGTAGGCCTCGTATGGCAAAGATTGTTCGTGTATGGGTTCGTTCATAGATCATGTTAGCCAGGCAAAATAATATGGATGATGTTAGTCCGTGGGCAATTATTAGAGTTATTGTGCCGGAGATGCTTCATGGGGTTTGAATTATTACTGCTGAGATTACTAGGCCCATGTGGCCAACTGATGAGTAGGCGATTAATGCCTTAAGGTCTGTTTGTCGGGTGCAGGTTAGTCCTGTTATGATTAGACCTCAGAGGCCCAAGATAATAGAGGGATAAACTATTGAGTCGGGTGTTGGTGGGAGTATGGGTAAAATTCGGAGGATTCCGTAGCCGCCGAGTTTTAGAAGTACGGCGGCTAGGACTATTGATCCAGCAATTGGGGCTTCAACATGGGCTTTGGGGAGTCATAGGTGCAGGCCGAACAGGGGGAGTTTGACTAAAAATGCCAGTATACAGGCGGTTCATGTGATGTTGTTTGTTAGGGGGCCAGATAGCTCTTGGCTGCTTATGGCTGCTATGAGTATAAATGAATGATTATTTTGATTGTTAATAAAAAGAATTGCGATTAAAAGTGGGAAGGATCCAAATAGTGTATAGAATATAAAGTAGCTAGCAGCTTCTAGGCGTTTTTGTTGGGCGCCTCAACGGGTAATTAGGATTAAGGTTGGAATCAGAGTAGCTTCAAATAGAATAAAGAATAGGGTTGTATTGTTGGCGGAAAGGGTTATGCATAGAAGGAGTTGCATAGCGGCTGTGTTGGTAAGGAATAATCGTTTTCGTTGTAGGGGTTCTGTTTTTAGGTAGTTTTGGCTTGCTAAGATTATTATGGGTAACAGTCAAATTGTTAGTACAAGAAGCGGGCTTGAGATATGATCAATGGTGAAGTATTGGTTGGAGAATGTGTTGTTTAAAAGTGTCGGGTTATTTAGTCATTGTAGGGAAAGCAGAGCCAGGATTATTGAAAAAGTGGTAAGTGTGGGAAGGAGTAGTTTGCTCTTAATGAGCATAGATGATGGGATTAGCATTGCGGATGGAAAAAGAATTTTTAGCATTTTAAAAGGGTAAGGTTTTTTGTTAGGTCATTTGTGTTGGCGTTAGAAGAAATAACTAGAAGTGTTAGTCCGATGCTTGCTTCGCAGGCACTGAGGGTTAGGATAATAATGGATATTGGTGTGTTGTGGGGATTACTCAGTGTTAATATTGATACAGACATAAAAAGAGAGAGGGTTATGCTTTCAATGCATAGTAGGACTAGTATGAGGTGGGTTTGATTGATTGATATTCCTGATAGTCCCATCAAGAATGTTATTAGTAACGTTAGGTGAGTTTTTATTATTTAGGAATTCAGTAAGTCTGAAGTTGCTAATTCGAAGGTAGCTGTTTTTGTTAAACTAATTCCTGATTTTGTTCAATCTAGTGCTCCTTGGTTTCATTCGTAGGCTAGTCCTATTGTTAACAGGGTTAGGATAATAAGTATTCATACAATAGTGGGTGTGGGTGTTAGATTAATGGCCCATGGAATAGGTAATAATAGTGCAATTTCTAAGTCAAACAACAGGAAAAATACGGCAACTAGGAAGAATTGAAGCGAAAATGGAAGTCGGGCGTTTTCTAGGGGGGAAAATCCGCATTCGTATGGGGAAAGTTTTTCAGGGTTTGGGGTTGTTTGTGGAAGTCAGTGTGCTATGCATAGCATAATTAGTGGTAAAATAATGATGGTAATTAGTGTAGTTGATAGTGGTGAAACCATCTATCTTCCCTTAGATGGGTCTAAGATTTGATGATTGGAAGTCATCTGAATTAGTTATACTAGGAAGACAGGATCCTCATCAATAGATTGAGGTAAATAGGAAAATTCAAATTAGGTCAACGAAGTGTCAGTATCAGGCTGCTGCCTCGAATCCGAAGTGGTGGGATGTTGTGAAGTGCGATTTTTTTTGTCGTAAAAGACAAATGGCAAGAAAAGTGGTTCCAATTATTACGTGGAGTCCGTGGAAGCCAGTAGCGATGAAAAAGGTTGAGCCGTAAATGCTGTCTGAAATGGAGAAAGGGGCTTCGTAATACTCTAAAATTTGTAATGCGGTAAAGTAAAACCCAAGTAGGACTGTTAGGGTAAGGGCATAAATTGAGTTTTTTCGTTGTCCTTCTATTATGGAGTGGTGGGCTCATGTTACTGTAAATCCAGAGGTTAGCAGTACTATGGTATTTAGTAGTGGGACTTCAAATGGGTTTATTGGGGTGATCCCCTTTGGTGGCCATAGTAATCCAAGATTGTGAGACGGGTTAAAGCTAGCAAAGAAAAAGGCTCAGAAAAATCCGAAGAAAAATAGTACTTCTGACATAATAAATAGGATTATACCGTATCGTAAGCCTTTTTGTACTTTTTTTGTGTGGTGTCCTTGTATGGTTCCCTCCCGGATGATATCACGTCATCATTGGTAGGCTGTTATCAGTAGAGTGAGGAGTCCCAGGTAAATTAATATCGGGGTTTTTAGGTGCATTCATAGGACTAATCCTGAGGTAAGCATTAGTGTTGATGTGGCGGCTAAGATTGGTCAGGGGCTGGGAGTAACCAGATGAAATGGGTGTATTTGGTGGGTCATAAGTGTTTTCTTGCAGATAGAGGCTAATTAGTAGGGCAAATACGTAAGCTTGAATAAGGGCTACGGCTATTTCAAGGGCGGTTAGTAGTAAAAGTAGGGCGGTTGCAAATACGGAGGCTATTGGGTGGGTATTAATGGTTGTGAAAGAGGCTAGTGAGATTAGATGAAGTAGTAGGTGACCGGCTGTTAGGTTTGCAGTCAGTCGTACTGCAAGGGCAATCGGGCGTATTAGGAGGCTAATAGTTTCAATTACAACTAAGATTGGAATCAACGGTGTTGGTGTGCCCTCTGGTAGAAGGTGGGCGATAGTACGAGTGGGGTGGTTGCGAAGGCCAACAATAACTGTTGCTATTCATAGAGGGACTGCTAGTGCTAGGTTAAGGGATAGTTGAGTAGTTGTGGTGTAAGTATAGGGTAGTATCCCAATTAGGTTTTGTACGGCTAAAAATAGAAATAGAGCAGTTAGTAGGGGTGCCCATGACTCTGCTAGTTTAGCGTTTTTAGGTGTTAGGGTACTTGCAATTTTTAAAAGAAGTCATGATAACAAAGTCGTGTAGCGGTCATTAATTAGGCGATTTGTTTTTGTTTTTAGTATCATGATTGGCCATGAGATAATTAAAGGTATCAGGTTGATGCCGTTTAGTTGTGGAATAATAAATTGGTCAAATAGGTTTAGTTCCATGGTCAGGTTCAGGAGTCTTTTGTTGGTGGGTATTCTTTTTTCTTAGGTGGTAAGATTGGAGTGTTGTCGGAAATCTTTGTGATTATGGTTAAGAAGAAAAGTCAGGTCAGGATTATTATTGAAAACCATGTATCTGGGTTTATTTGTGGCATATCACTGGTGGAAGGTTCCATTCTCTAGCTTAAAAGGCTAGTGCTGTTGCAAGCTTCCTAATGATTAAAGTGAGCGGGTTCAGTTTTCGAAGTATTTTACTGGGGCGGATTCTGTGGTGATAGGTATAAAGCTATGATTGATACCACAGATTTCTGAGCATTGGCCGTAGAATACGCCGGGGCGGGGGGTAGTAAATGTTAGTTGGTTTAATCGTCCTGGCACAGCGTCTGCTTTGATGCCGATAGATGGAAGTGTTCATGAGTGTAATACATCTTCTGCTGATACTAGCAAGCGGATCAAAGATTTTGTTGGTACAATTATACGATTATCTACTTCTAGCAGTCGGGGTGATCCCGGTTCAAGGTCTAGTTCTTGGATTATGTATGAGTCAAAGGTTTTGTCTGAGTAATCGGAGTATTCATAGCTTCAGTATCATTGGTGTCCCAGCGTTTTAATGGTCAGATGTGGGGATTCTTGGTCTTCGAGAAGGTATAAGGTGCGTATTGAGGGTATGGCAATAAATATTAGGACTAATACTGGCAGTAGGGTTCAGACAAATTCTAGTTGATTGGCGTCTGTTAATGAGGTGGTAAATAATTTTGTTGCTGTGGTAATAATTAATGTGGTGGACACTGCGAGGCCAATTATGAGAAGGGTAGTTATGGCATAATCATGAAAGTAGAGTAGTTCTTCCATGGTTGGCGATATTGCATTGCTTAGTGTTAGTTGGGAGGGTTCGGCCATGTAAGATCCATAGGTGATTACTATATTTTGATGCTGACAGGGTCACGTATTTTGTTATACTAGGATCTTAAGGGGGTTGCAAGATGGATTGCGGTTGATTTGAAGTCAAAAGGTGGGGGTTCGATTCCTCCCTCCCTTAAATTTGCAGGTGGGATTAGTATACTAGTGGTGTTTCGTTGAATGTGTGGTGTTTTGGCGGGAATTCGTAAATTCACTCTTGCATTTTCATGTTTGGTCAAGTTGATGGAAGTTTTCGTTTCATGGTAAACGCCTCTCAAATAATGACAATGAGTATTAGTGCGCCAATTATTGAAATAGTGGAGCCGATTGATGAAATTGTATTTCATGTGGTGTAGGCGTCTGGAAAGTCTGAATATCGGCGGGGCATTCCTGCTAAGCCTAATATATGTTGTGGGAAAAAGGTGATATTTACGCCTAAGAATATTGTTCAAAATTGTATTTTGGCTATTGTTTGGTTGAGGGCGAAGCCTGTGAGTATGGGGAATCAGTAAATAATCCCTGCTATAATTGCAAATACAGCGCCTATTGATAAGACGTAGTGGAAATGTGCTACTACGTAATAGGTATCGTGAAGAAGGGTGTCTAGGGATGAGTTGGATAGTATGATACCTGTTAGTCCGCCAAGAGTGAAAAGATAAATAAATCCTACAGCTCATATTATTGGGGCTGATCAGTGGGTTTTTCCGCCAAAAATAGTTGCGGTTCAGCTAAACACTTTAATTCCGGTTGGCACAGCAATTGTTATTGTTGCTGCGGAGAAGTAGGCTCGTGTGTCAATGTCTAGTCCAACTGTAAATATGTGGTGGGCCCATACAACGAACCCTAGGACGGTGATGGCTAGTATGGCTCATACCATGCTGTGGTATCCGAATGGCTCTTTTTTACCTGAGTAGTGTGTTACAATGTGTGAAATGATTCCGAATCCTGGTAGGATTAGAATATATACTTCTGGGTGCCCAAAAAATCAGAATAGGTGTTGGAACAGGATTGGATCCCCCCCGCCGGAGGGTTCAAAAAATGATGTGTTGAGATTTCGGTCTGTAATTAATATTGTAATTGCTGCAGCAAGGACTGGGAGGGAAAGTAGAAGTAGGGTTGCAGTGAAGAATACTGATCAGACAAATAAAGGTCAATTGTAAGGAGATGTGCGGTTGGGGCCCATGTTGATGCAGGTAGTAATAAAGTTGATGGCCCCAAGAATTGAGGAGGCCCCGGCTAGGTGAAGTGAGAAGATGGCTAAGTCTATGGATGGCCCAGAGTGGGCAATATTATTAGATAGCGGAGGGTAAATAGTTCATCCTGTTCCAACACCAGCCTCAAACCCGGATGAGAATAGTAGAAGAAGAAATGATGGTGGAAGAAGTCAAAAGCTTATGTTATTTATTCGGGGGAATGCTATGTCTGGGGCTCCGAGTATAAGAGGAATGAGTCAGTTTCCAAAGCCTCCAATCATAATGGGTATAACCATAAAGAAAATTATTACCAGTGCATGAAATGTAATAAAGACATTATAGAGTGAGTCCCCACCTAGGGCTTGTCCTGGCTGTATAAGCTGGGCTCGTACAAGAAGGCTTACTAGAGAGCCTGTCAGTCCGGCAGCAGTGCCAAATAAGAAGTACAGGGTTCCGATATCTTTGTGGTTTGTTGACAAGAGTCATCGAGTCAGGAAGGACATGGTCAGGTGGCTGAGTTAGGCGGTAGGCTGTAAATCTACTTACGGGGACAACCCCCTGGTCGGCCCAGCAAAATACCCAAATTGCAAATTTGGGGAAGGATTTCGGTTCCTGGGCCTACTCCTTTGTTAAACGGAGTAGCGGATTAATGCCCTCTGGATTGGGTGTTCAGCTGTTAACTGTTAGTTTGTGGGATCGAGGCCCACTAATCCTGAAAGCCTTAATTTAATGAAAGTGTCTGAGTTGCATTCAGGTGATGTAAGTAGAGTCTTACAGGTTTTATCAGGAACTAAGAGGCATGTCTTGTCTAAGGCTTTGAAGGCCCTCGGTTTAAATGTACACCTAAGTTCCTATGGAATTAGTGCTGGCATATTTGGGATGGATGCTGTGGCTGTTGGTACTAACATTATTGATTTGCTGTTTATTTTTAGGCGTCATTTTGCTGTGGATGTACTAGAGGCGGGGGGGTTAAGAATGGTTGTTAGGTAGGTTGTTCGTAGGTAAAATGTTAAACTTAATAGTGAAGATAATAAGATTAGGATTGCTGTTGGAGTTAAGTTTTGGGCTACAAGTTCATTTATGATAATTAATTTTGGTAAGAATCCTGTAAGTGGTGGGAGTCCGGCTATTGATAATAGTAGGAGGGCAGTCATTGCGGTTGCTATTGGGGAGGTAGATCATATGGTTGTTATGTTTTGTAGTGTTTTTGTGGATGTGATGGTTATTAGGAGAAAGGTGGGTGTTGTAATGGTAATGTAGGTGAAGATATTAATTATTGATATGTTAGGGTCAATGGCCAGGATAATAATAGCTCACCCCATGTTAGCGATTGATGAGTAGGCTAATATTTTTCGAAGCTGTGTTTGGTTTATCCCAGCTCAACCGCCGAAGACGGTTGAAAGGGTTCCAATAATTAGTGTAATGTTCGGTGAGGTGTTGTTGGACATAATAAATAGTAGCGATATAGGGGCAATTTTTTGTCATGTTGAAATTAAAAGGGCGGTTAGTAGGGTACTGCCTTGGAGTACTTCTGGTAGTCAAAAGTGGGTTGGGACTGTTCCAATTTTTATAGTGAGAGCGAGGAGTATAATTGTTGATGTGTATTTGTTAGATATTTGTGTAATATCTCAGGTTCCGGTTAATCAGGCATTGGCTGTACCGGCAAGTAGAAGTAAGCATGAAGCAGTTGCTTGTGTTAAAAAGTATTTTGTGGCGGCTTCAATTGCTCGGGGGTGTTTTGCTTTTGCGATGATTGGAAGGACTGTAAGTGTATTTAGTTCTAGGCTTAGTCATGCTAGTAGCCAGTTGTTACTTATAGTGGCCAGGATGGTGCTGGTAATCACGCCCGCAAGGATAATGAGTATGACTGCTTGAATTATTAGGGGGTAAGTTTACCGTTTTTGGGGTATGGGCCCAACTGCTTATGTAGCAGACCCTAATTAGAAGCGAGAGGTTCTAATCTCCGTGTCTATCTTATCAAAATAGCCCCTGTTGATCGGGCACGCTTCTGTTTTAGGGTTAAGTATAACAGGATATACGAAGAGTTTTGGACTCTTAGATGAAGGTTCAAGTCCTTTTTCTCTAGAAGTAATTGTTTGGGGGAGTTGAGGCAATTGATGTTGGAATAGTGGTAAATAAAAGGCATATGGCCAGAGTAAGGGGTAAAAATTGTTTTCATAATAGGTGCATTAGTTGGTCGTAGCGGAATCGTGGGTATGCTGTTCGGATTCAGATAAACCCCATGGTTAGGATTGTTGTTTTTATTATCAGGTTTAGTGTAAAGGTGTCAGTGTTTTGTTGGGGGCTTAAGAATAGGATGGTGGAGAGGGTGTTTATTATGAGAATGTTTGAGTATTCTGCTAAGAAAAATAGGGCAAACATACCTCCTGTGTATTCTACATTAAACCCTGATACTAGTTCAGATTCTCCTTCTGTTAGGTCAAATGGTGTACGATTTGTTTCTGCGATAGTTGAGACAAATCATATAAATATAATTGGCCAGGATATAGTGGCTATTCATACCTGTTCTTGGGTGGTTAAAAATAATTGTAGTGTGTATCCGCCTGTCTGTACGGAGAGACATATTAAGATTAAGCCTAGTGTAATTTCGTATGAGATGGTTTGTGCGACGGCTCGCAGGGCCCCCATTAGGGAATATTTTGAGTTTGATGATCAACCGGATCAAAGGATGGTGTAAACTGTTGCGCTAGATATCGCTATTAGGAATAGAAGGCCAAGGTTTATGTTGATGATGGGGTTGGGCATAGGTAGTGGGGTTCATATAAGTAATGCTAGGATCAGGGCTAGTGTGGGAGCTGTAATGAATATGGTGGGTGCAGATTGAGTTGGGGAAAGGGGTTCTTTAATAAATAGTTTTAGTCCGTCAGCTATTGGTTGGAGGGTACCGACGGGTCCAATAATGTTTGGACCTTTTCGTAGTTGTGTCGAACCCATAATTTTGCGTTCGAGTAGAGTAAGGAATGCTACTGCAATTAGAAATGAAATTATTAAAGTTAAGAGGTTGGTAATAAAGACAGTGTTCATTGTACTGGTGAGACGGTTTGAACGTCCGATCAAAGGGTTTAAGTCTTTTGCATTTATCCTGGCTCTGCCACACCAGACGCGTTTTTTGCCCACACGTTTGGGGGACGTGTGGGCTGCCCCTTTTTTTGGGGCGTTGTGGGTGTTACTCAAAACTTAATTCTTGAGCAGTTTTTGGGGGGTAAGGGGTATGTTTAAATAGCCCTTTCTTCATCGGTCCTTTCGTACTAGCTGAAGACTTCAGCAGATATAGACCGACCTGGATTGCTCCGGTCTGAACTCAGATCACGTGGGATTTTAATCGTTGAACAAACGAACCCTAAATAGCTTTTGCGCCACTCGGGTATCCTAATCCAACATCGAGGTCGTAGGTATTCTTGTTGATAGGGACTCTTCAAGAATGTAGCGCTGTTATCCCTGGAGTAGCTTGGTTCTTTGTTCAGTAATACTGGATCTGTGGGTTTAGTCATTAGGCTTGTTTGCCTTATGACGGTTTAAGAGGTTTGTATTTCTCTTTGGTTGCCCCAACCAAAAATGCCTTGATCATTTGTATGACGGGCATTTAAAGTTTCACAGGGTCTTTTTGTCTTGCTTTTTCATGTCTGCGTTTGTACAGACAGATCAGTTTCATTGGCGGGCCTAAAGAGACAGTTTCTTTCTCATGTGGCCATTCATACTGGTCCCTATTTGGGGGACAAATGATTTTGCTACCTTTGCACGGTTATATCGCGGCCATTGAAGAGTTTTCTCTCATTGGGCAGGCGGTACCTTTAATATTTTTGATGTCTAAAGGCTATGTTTTTGGTAAACAGTTGGAAAGGTCAAAAAGTTTGCCGAGTTCCTTTTTAGGCTTTTGGCCGTTCTATGGACAACCCTGAGTTGGTTTTACAGTGAGGTGCAGGGTGCGTTAAGCAGGCCTCATGCTTCCGTTTTTGGTCTGATAAGTTTAAAATTTTGTCCGTGGAGAATCTTTCTTATTACTAGTTTTAGCATGGTTTCTTCTATGTTTGTTATAGAGTGGCCCGGTTCAGTAGGACCAGGAGGTATCTAAGTTTGGAATTTTTTTATTGTTACTATAACGTTATATTTTTTGGTGGCTGTTCTGAGGCCAACAGGTAGTAGGGTGGTAGTTACTCTCTGGCTGAGGCTGTTTCCTTAGTCAATGGAGCTGTACCTTCATTGACTAGTTCTTGGGTAAAGATATACATTATTTTTTTACGGGTTGGGTACCCAAGTTTGAACTTAGGTTCTTATTTCAGGCAACCAGCTATCAGCAAGTTCGGTTGGTTTTTTGCCTCTATCCTCAAGTCTTCCCGTCCTTTTGCTACAGAAATGGGTTAGTTCAATTACTGCCTGGGGATAGCTCACTTGCGTTCGGGATGACAGGCTTGAAGGCTCTTTGTCTGGGTGTGCTTGCTAAACGGTGATGCAAGAGGTACGGGTCTTTAGACCTGCTTTTTTTTGCTGTACTAAATCTTTCACTTTTCCTTCACAGTACTACCTCTATTGCGTCGGTTTCGTGGGTTCGGTCACAGCTACTACCTGGTGTCAAATGTGTTGGTTGTTGGTTGTTGGTTGTTGGTTGTTGGTTGTTGGTTGTTGGTTGTTGGTTGTTGGTTGTTGGTTGTTGGTTGGGCTTGTTGTTGGCTCAAAAAGGTTAAAATCTAACGTCCCTCGGGTGTAAAGCGAGTGCTTTGGGGTAAGCTACTTTTTGTCTTCTAAGTACACCTTCTGGTGCACTTACCATGTTACGACTTGCCCCTCATATGTATTAGAGGGGATGACGGGCGGTGTGTGCGTACTCAAGAGCGATGGTTTCAGATGGTCGTTCATGGCATCTTACTACTAAATTCTTATTTTGTTTTTCATGTATGTGCGTTTTAATGTGGCCAATCTTACCCCCTTCATGTGCTACACCTTGACCTGACGTGCTTGTGAAAGATAATTTTGCTACATTTTTTGTAAAATGTGCTTTCGACGGCGGTATATAGGCTGAGTTGGGCTAGAAGGGGTCAGGTTTTTCGCGGGTTGTCGATTATTAGACAGGCCCCTCTAGGTTGATGTAGAGTACCGCCAGGTCCTTTAAGTTTTTGGCTTTATGCCTATACTTTTTTGGCGAACAAAATTTATAATAGGCATAGTAGGGTATCTAATCCTAGTTTGTTTCCTATATTTTATGAGTTGAATATCCGGTTATTAAGATTTTTGGTTTTCTTGTAATTATTGTTTCACGTATTAGTGCACAGTTTGGTCTTAATTTGGAGGGTGGTGAATTCTAGTCATTTTTTGCCGGGTTAGTTATCTTGGGCCTTCAGTATGACCGCGGCGGCTGGCACATAAATTTGCCGGCCCTTGTTCCTGTAGCTTGGTCGAGCGTGTAGCTCATTGCCTAATGTTGATTACTGCTGCTAGTCCGTGTGGATGTGGCGGGGCTTGGCGTTTTTGGGTAGTCCCTGATACCTTGTGTTTCACTGGGGTGCGGAGGCTTGCATGTATAAGCTCAGGATAAATAACAGAAAGTCCAGGACCAAAATTTTTGTATTTGGAGCATTCAGCTCGTTTTAGTGTTTTCAACACTAGGCTTTAAAATTAAGCTACAACTAC